TCATTGATACCGAAAATTTCTACAATAAATTAGGTAGGTCACTAATATAGTTAGTTTCCTATCCAAGATTCTGCTATTTACTGAAATAATTTTACTGGAATATAGGAGGAATCCCCGGATGGGTCTAAATAGAACGAGGAAGTACAGTTTTAAGCGCCTTGCTTATGTCCAAACCAAACTAACAAATATTAGAATAAATATATTTGGATTAATCTCTTTTTCAGTCATTCATTGAATGATAAATCACTACAAGTGACGGAGATACACGATTTAAATAACGGAAGATCCAATATTTTAAAATTGTATCTAGAATGACTGGAAAGGTGGAAACAAGGCCCGATATAATTTGATCATTCTGAGTAAATCCAAAATCTTTGTAGACAGAACCCAGCATTAGTTCCCAACCGTGGGGTGAATGGAATCCGATACATAAATCCGTTAATAAAAGAATAGAAAAAGCTTTTAGTGTGTCGCTTAAGTTATATAGGAATTCCTGAACCCACGAGTTAAGAATAACAAGTTCTTCATTACCTAGAATAGAATAACCAACTAGAATAACGAAACAGACTATATTTGTCGAGAAGTGTAAAATCGTATGGATCCGACCCTCGTTGTGCATCTTGATTAATTGGATCGTTTCTTTGTGGATTCCTATACTCAGTTTTTGTAGATATGTCTCCGGGTATTCTTTTATCATTTCATCCAACAAGATGAGTTCCTCTAATTCCATGAATTTTTCTATAATACTCTTTTCTTGAATATCATTCAAAAAGGTTTCGGATTGTGTAGTATTCCACCAATTAGTAACCCAAGATGCCAGACTTTTTTGAAATGAGAGAGAGATCCCCCAGGGCAAAAAGACTATAGATACAAGATATAGAAGGGGAGTGACTGCTTTCTTTTTTGCCATTTTTTTCGTCTGTGAATTTTTAATGAACCCGCCCCTTTCGTCGATTCCATATGATCTAAGATTTCTATTAAGCATGAGTTCTATTACAAGGTATCGAACCTACGAATCTAGTCCCCGTTTGTTTGTTTTGCGATTCGTTGGTTAATTCTTGAATCTAGAAAGAAAAGAAAAAAAGTAAGAGCCCGCTTCAGCTTCAAGTGAAGAAATAATAACAATAAATAAATTTCGTTTTTTATGGCTGTTCCATACCATATACGTCTACTTTGGCTTGAATGAGCATTATGAGTAAACCCTCCGTTAATAAATAAGTTATGCTTTATGCTATAACTATCGAAAAGGGGAGAGGATTTTCCTTCTGATAATGATAAGAAAGCTTTTTATCATTTCAAAATACTTCAATTGGTACACGCAAGAAATAGGCCAATTCCGCAGCTTTTTGTTCCATTTCTCGCGGAGTCAAATTCTCGTCGGTACGAGTCAAAGGAACGGACCCCCGGCCCTTGATTTCCATATAAAGGACACGGCGGGCATAAATACCCTCTTTAACTTCTATTCGGATGGACTGAATTTCTTTCATAAGGAATCGGAGGAAGATGCGACGATTTTTTCCAGGAAATCCCCAACGAAAAATACGCACTATTCCCTCTTTTCGATCGAATCGATCATAACCACTACCCACATTCCACGAAATTGTGCACCACAAATAGGAACTAATAAAAAGACCCGCGATTCCATAGAAAGACATCACGATCCCTTGCGGAAAAAAAAGGATTTGCTGAGATGGAAATAAAGATATCAAATTTCTACCAAGATAACTGGAAATTCCAACCAACAAAAATCCTAATGAACCGAAAAAAAGGATAAAAGCCCAGCAGAAATTACTTGTTTTTCGAGATCCCGCTATAAGTTCTATCCATATATGTTCTGATCGCCAACTCATACTAGATCCAGGTGCTTTTTATTGAAATTGAGAGAATAACCCAAACGAATTTGACTTTACTCTTTTTTTTGTTTCCGAAGTAACTCTCATCAACTAGCACTATTCGGGCGTGAACCTTTCGGGATAATTCATCAAATTGAATTGGTTCGATCTAAAATAAGAACATCCCCTTCTTAGACTCTCCTATGGAGATCTACATACATTTAGATATATGGACTTCCGGTTCAGACATCGGCATCGGCGGATTCCAATCTATTTTTATCTTAAACTATACTATAATATATATATCGAATTAGAATTCATTTACCCGTAAATTTTCCACATGTATATTCGTAGGAAGTTTATACCATAAATATTTATTCGTGTTATGATCCAAGTCTAAGCCTTGAAAAAGAAATGGGTGGGGTTGGGGCCCATCAATCAAATCTAAAAAATTTTGTTTTTTTGAACATGAAGAGATAAAGAAGCCATTGCAATTGCTGGAAATACTAGACCCACCAAAGGCACAAAAATAGAGGGTAAGTTAAGAGTTGTCATAGGATGGGTACCTCGATTAAATATTTGTACCTGTTATTATTAATAGTGTTATAAAGATATCTTATAATAATTATAATATAACTATAAGTGAGTATATAATAAGTGCAAGTAATGTAGAACGAAATGAAAAAGAAAAAGTTTCTTACAAATTTCCGAAAGATTTTCGTTAGAATCCGACTCCATTTTTAGTAAAAATGGGAGTTGGCGGGAGATATATAAAAATGCAAGACGTCTCTTTCTATTTCGATCTATATTTGAATTCTATTTCTATTATCTATACATACGTAAAGGATAACATGAAATTCGTTTTATTTTACCTTGCTTAATTTCGCGAAAAGAAGAATCCAATCCGCTCTTTTATCTTACTGTCTGATTACTACTATTACTAATCAAGAACATGGTAAAAACAATTGGCAATTTTTGTTTGATTCTTTATTACAATTAGATCTTATGTCACCAAAGAAAACGCAAACCTCATTCTTCTGATTTTAACTTTGATTCTGATAATTAATTCACAATATAATTTGAAAAACGCTACTTGATTGAATTTGTATTCAAAGTCAAAGGAAAGAAAGTGTGGAGCTGAAATAACTCACTCAGAACACCCTTTAAAGGATTACGTGGTACAATTGGGTCGAATAAGCCCTTATGGAATAAGTATTCAGCCGTTTGTGAACCCTCAGGTACTGTCTTATTCAATGTTTGTTCAATTACTCTTTTACCCGCAAATGCAATGTAAGCGTTGGGTTCGGCAATAATGATATCCCCTAACATACCAAAACTAGCTGTCACCCCACCAGTAGTAGGAGATGTAAGGATGGATACATAAAATAGCCTTTTATTTAATTGATAATTATATAAGGCAGAGGATATTTTAGCCATTTGCATCAAGCTCAAACTTCCTTCTTGCATACGTGCTCCTCCAGAAGCACACACTAGAATAAGAGGTAGAACTTTATTTGTAGCATATTCGATCAAACGGGTTATTTTCTCGCCTACTACAGATCCCATACTACCCCCCATAAACTGAAAATCCATAACGCCAATTGCTATGGGAATACCATTTAGCTGACCTATACCTGTTTGAACAGCTTCAGTTAATCCCGTCTTTCTTTGATAAGAATCAATACGATCTTTATAAGGTTCCTCCTCCGAATGAAATTCAATGGGATCCAGAGAAACCATGTCTTCATCCAAAGGACCCCAAGTACCCGGATCAATCAAAAGTTCGATTCTATCTGAACTACTCATTTTCAAATGAGATCCACATTGCTCACAAATATTCATTTTTGACTTAAAAAATTTCTTATAATTTAATCCATAGCAATTTTCGCATTGGACCCATAAATGCCTGTACTTTTGAGTTACATCGAGATCATCCGAACTTTGAGTTAAATCACTATCCTTTGTATTAGTATTGTAATTTTTGCTTTCACTACTATTTCCACTTTCGCCATAAATGTAACTATCAATGTAATTGTCGCTACTATCAATACGGATTTGAGAACGAAGATAACTGTCAATGCAACTATTAATGTGATTATTCCAACTATATTTAGTATCATACATGCAATGATCAGAGTGGGGGTCGTCACTCTTGGATTCATTATTCAGATAACTATAAAACGAACTTTCTACTTCATCCAGAAACGAGGGATCATTGTCAATCTCAAAAATCTGATTTTCAATATCAAAATATATGGAATAACTGTCCCCATTACTATCCCTAACTAAAAAGGTGTCATCAGAGATGAAATTCCGAATATTCCTAGCGCCAAATAAATGATCAACATTACTGCCACTATCACTCGAATGAGGAATGTTTTTACCCGTATCAGTTATAACCTGGTCTTTACTTCTACTTCCACCGGTACTTTCAATAGGACCAAGACTGTCCATTGCTTGACTTAGTCCACACCTGAATTTGAACTCTTCATTAGACAACATTGAATTGAACCACCGTTTTTCCATAGAGCTTTTTTGCCCCCAATTTACATAAAAATAAAAGAGATGAATAGTCATTCGATAAAAATAAAAAACAAATCGTTTGAATATTTCATTTCTTATCAGAATAAGCATCTAAATCCAATCACTAGGATTATTAACTATAACTAAGAATGAGCGAGGATTGAAAGAAACGATTCCTTTTTGTGGGAATCCGGGCTCTCACTTCATTATATATTATATGATGCAACCTTTTTCGGTTAGAAATAGAAAAAGGAGTTTCCCATGTCGTGTTAAATTTGTAAAAAAAAAAAAGAACTATTTGTTCTTTTGCTTATGAAGAATTTTTTCGTAAAACTCGTCGAATAATAGATTTCTATTCCGACATAGACCGAAAAGGACAATATACAGGATGGGATGAGGTAGTAAGGGGTTGTGTGTGATACTTGGCTCGATTCGTGGGTCAAAACTACAGGATATAAAAAAATACTCCAATCCTGATCCATAGGATTAATTGTGGATCCACAACAATAGAAACTTTTGAGTTGCTTAGTCTTTTATTTGATTTATTTTGGATATATCTATACTTATATAGATACACCAAGTATAGATATACAAGATCTTAAATCCAAAATATATATATTATATAAAGTCCTTGTATTTTTCTTC